GCTGTGGGATGTTTGATTTTTTAGCATTGAGATTTTCTGTAAAAATTTTAGTAGGGCTTGTTAGGCTAAAATTTAGGAAAAATTGTGTGATGTGTTAATGCAATGTGCATGTATATATATACAACGCGGATGGCTAACTCAAATTTCAACTTGTTAGCTGGCACGTTCTCGGACCTTCCTTGGTTTCGGGGTTTGACAAGGATAACAGGATTCGGTGAGCGAAGGGGGTAGGGGGGTTTGTCGCGCAAAAGCCAGAAGGGGGGATATATAAGAGTAGTTGAAGAAGTGATGTATATGGTATGCACTTGAGATATTAATATGTAATTCTTGAGTTATGTCATTTAATAATTGACTTACTTTAACTTAAGCAAGGAATATGTTCAACCTTGATATATCATTTGAGCTTGCACTCTGAAATGCGAAGTGAAAGGAAACCTAAAAGAGAACCCTATGCATTTAAAAGAATGCCCGGCATGTGGGGTAATGAGGAGTATGTAACTACACCAGTAACCATATGCCAGGAAAATTTAAGGAGTGGGGGTCTTCACAATTCTGTACATGAGATTTTAAACCAGATACAAGGAATAATTCACAGTATACCATCCTCCCCTTAATGTGTCCCTGATTCTATCATGCAGAATATGCCTTATATGGACCGGTTGGTGGTCTCTTACTACATTAATATGTTTGAAATAAATTTTAGTTGAGTTATTTCAAGGAAAAATTTGAGTGCCATTATTAAGGGATAAATATATTTCCCATGTTAAAATAATTAATTTTTTGAATCTTAATAGTTAGTTTTATGTACGTATAGGACGTTAGTACTTGCTTTGGGGTTAAAATAAATGAATGGTGATAATACATATATGGGTACTATTACATTATGTAATATTATACATATTATGTACTAAGCCATTCATGTACTATCAGAAGATAGTTTAACTTAGAATTCTGGCTTTGGGAGCCAGGGGTGGGAGTTAAAATCTCCCTTTTCTGGGCGCTAGGGAGGAATTTAACCTCCGATCTTCGGATTACAAGACCGATGCTTTTAGACTAAGCTACTAGGGCAAGCTCATTTTAATGCTTTATTTTCTAGTCATCCTGCTAGGGGGATGAGAATGAGGAATAGAGCAAAATACAGGACGGACGCGATTTGGCCGATGATGACGTAGGGGTGTTCTACGGGTATGCCTCCGATTCAGGTTAGAATTAATATGTCTGCTACGAGGGTTCAGAATAAGAACTGGGTGAGGGGGCGGAATATTAGGCCTCGTTGTTTTGAGGTGTGGAGGATCGGTACTACTATTAGGATTAAAATAGAGAATAGTAATGCAAGAACACCTCCTAGTTTGTTGGGGATGGATCGTAGGATGGCGTAAGCAAATAGGAAATATCATTCAGGCTTAATGTGTGGTGGGGTAACTATTGGGTTGGCGGGTGTGAAGTTGTCTGGGTCTCCTAGAAGATTGGGGGAAAAGAGTGCTAGTGATGTGAGGGCTAACAGTATTAGTACGAATCCTAGGAGGTCTTTGTAGGAAAAGTAGGGGTGGAAGGAGATTTTGTCTGCGTCTGAGTTCAGGCCGGCCGGGTTATTCGATCCTGTTTCGTGTAAGAACAAGAGGTGAAGGAGGGTTGCGGCGGCGATAATGAATGGTAGAAGGAAGTGGAAGGCAAAGAATCGTGTTAGTGTTGCGTTGTCTACCGAGAAGCCCCCTCAGATTCATTGGACGAGGGTGTCTCCTATGTAGGGGACCGCTGAGAGCAGGTTTGTAATTACTGTAGCCCCTCAAAAGGATATCTGGCCTCATGGTAGAACGTAGCCGACGAAGGCTGTCATTATTACAAGTAGAAGTAGGACGACTCCGATGTTTCAGGTCTCTTTGTAGAGGTATGACCCGTAGTATAGGCCTCGGGCGACATGTATATAAATACAGATGAAAAAGAAGGATGCGCCGTTGGCGTGTAGGTTGCGGATAAGTCAGCCATAGTTTACGTCTCGGCAAATGTGGGCTACTGATGAGAAAGCGGTTGAGATATCCGAGGTGTAGTGTATGGCTAAAAATAGTCCTGTTAGGATTTGTGCAATTAAACATAGTCCTAAGAGGGATCCAAAGTTTCATCATGCTGAGATATTGACTGGTGTTGGTAAATCGACTAGTGCGTCATTAGCGATTTTTATTAAGGGATGGGTTTTTCGTAGGCTTGCCATTACTGTTCTTGTAGTTGAATAACAACGGTGGTTCTTCAAGTCACTGGTCTCGGTTAAAATCCGAGTGAGAATTATGACCTATTTTATGTTTATATTATTGGTGGCTTTAGTTTTGGGTTTAGTTGCTGTTGCTTCTAACCCGACGCCTTATTTTGCTGCTTTAGGTTTAGTAGTAGCGGCGGGTGTTGGGTGTGGAATTTTAGTTGGGTGTGGGGGGTCTTTTTTATCCTTAGTACTTTTTTTAATTTATTTAGGGGGCATGCTTGTGGTTTTTGCTTATTCAGCGGCTTTGGCTGCTGAGCCTTTTCCTGAAGCTTGGGGGAGTCGTTCTGTTGCTGGCTATGTGCTGGTTTACCTGTTGGGGGTGGTTTTTACGGGTGGGGTGTTTTGAGGGGGCTGGTACGAGGGTTCTTGGTTGGTTGTTGATAGTCTTAAAGAGTTTTCTATGTTGCGTGGGGATGTTGGTGGTGTGGCTGTTATATACTCTTTTGGGGGCGGGATGTTGGTTATTAGTGCTTGGGTATTGTTATTAACACTACTTGTAGTTTTGGAGTTAACTCGGGGGTTGAGTCGGGGCACTCTTCGTGCGGTTTAGATTATTACTAGGAGGATGGCTAAGGTTAAGGTTAGTAGGAAAATAGTCAGATATGTTTTGACCATTCCTCGTTGAATGTCACTTATAAATTTTGACATTATTATTTGGGTTAGGGTCAATCCTTTTGGTCCTGATATTTCAAATCAGGTCTGGTCGAGTTTGGTGGCAACTGTTTGTCCCAGGGTTAAATTAAGTTTTGGGGAAAGTCGGTGAATTATTGCGGGGAAATATCCTAATATGTTTGAGAAGTTGTGGGGGGGCATTATAGGGGTAATTTTAATTTGCTTGTTAGTTAGAGCTGTGAGTTCTAGGGCAATCAGGAGGCCTGCAATAGAGACCATAAGGGCTGCTATTTTCAGGGCTATTGGTATTGTTATAATGGGGGTTTTTGATGGCAGGAAGTTGGATGTGATGATAAGTCCTGCAATAATACTTCCTCAGGCAAGCCGTTTAATAGGGTTAATTACCAAGGGGTTATTTTCATTAATTGGGGATAGTGGGAGGAATCGGGGGGATCCCATGGTTACAAAGAAGACTACCCGGAAGCTGTAAACTGCGGTAAATGATGTGGCAATAAGTGTAAGAGTCAGGGCTCAGGCGTTAAGGTGGGAGGTGTTTAGGGCTTCAATAATGGCGTCTTTTGAGAAAAAACCAGCAAGAAATGGAGTTCCTGTAAGTGCTAGGCTCCCAATTGTTAGGTAAGTTGAGGTGGCGGGCATTAGGCGGTGAAGGCCTCCTATTTTTCGGATGTCTTGTTCGTCGTTCAGGCTGTGGATAATTGACCCGGAGCATAGGAATAGTATGGCCTTAAAAAAGGCGTGGGTGCAGATGTGAAGGAATGCCAATTGTGGCTGATTTAGGCCAATTGTGACCATTATTAGGCCTAGTTGGCTGGATGTCGAGAAAGCTACGATTTTTTTAATGTCATTTTGGGTTAGGGCACAAGTGGCTGTAAATAGGGTGGTAAGGGCGCCTAAACATAGACAAATGGTTAGTGCGGTCTTGTTGTTTTCTATAAGGGGGTGAAGACGAATTAGCAGGAAGATTCCTGCTACTACTATAGTGCTAGAGTGCAGTAGGGCAGATACTGGCGTAGGGCCCTCCATGGCAGAAGGGAGTCAGGGGTGCAGCCCAAATTGGGCTGATTTCCCAGTTGCTGCGAGGATTAATCCCATAAGTGGAATTGTTATGTCAAAGTCTTTTGATAAGAAGAAGATTTGTTGAATTTCTCAGGAATTAAGGTTTATTGCAAATCAGGCCATGCTCAGTACTAGACCAATATCCCCTGCTCGGTTGTAAATTACGGCTTGCAGGGCTGCTGTATTGGCATCTGCTCGTCCATATCATCACCCGATGAGTAGGAAAGACATGATACCGACCCCTTCTCAACCAATGAATAGCTGGAATATGTTGTTAGCGGTGACAAGAGTGATTATGGCTACTAAAAATAGTAGAAGGTATTTAAAAAATCGGGCAATGTTGGGGTCGGAGTGTATGTACCAGAGTGCAAATTCTAGGATGGATCAGGTAACATAAAGGGCAATTGGCGTGAAGATAAGGGAATAGTGGTCAAATTTAAAGCTAATACTTGTGTCAAATGTCTGTGTATTTATTCAATGTCAGTTCGTAGTAACGCTTTCTATTCCTTGGTCTAAGAAAATTATAAGTGGGAGAAGGCTGATGAAAAATGCGGCACTAACAGCGGTTTTTACATGTGTATTTGCTCATTCTGGGCCTTGGGGTTTTGGGCTAAGTGTTATCAGTAGCGGGATAATAAGAATTGTGATGACTAAGATAAGTGAGGAGGACATAATTAGCGTTGTCGAATTCATAGCTTCCACTTGGATTTGCACCAAGAGTTTTTGGTTCCTAAGACCAACGGATGAGCTGTTATCCTTCAGAAGCGAGAAAGCCGCGGAGTTTAACCGCGGAGGTGAGTATTAGCAGTACTGACCGAGGTTCCATACTTTCTTGGTGAGTAAAGGGATTTTAACCCCTGTCTTTAGAATCACAATCTAATATTTTTAGTTAAACTATACTTACTAGTAGCATCAGCCTCATATAAGCTCTGGTTTTAATACAAGGAAGATAACGGGGGCTAGGTGGAGGAGTATGAGTAGGTGTTCTCGGGTGTGAAAGGGGGCAAGTTTTTTAATGTGGTTTGGTGTTGGCCCTCGTTGGGACATTAAGAACATATATAGGGAGTAGCCTGCTGTAATTAAGATGCCTGCTCCTGTTAATACAAGGGTCCAGGGAGATCAGTTGTATAGAGCGGCAACAATTAAGAGTTCTCCTATTAGGTTGGGGAGAGGGGGCAGTGCTAAGTTGGCTAGGTTGGCGATGAATCATCAAGCTGCTGTTAGTGGGAAAAGCATTTGTAATCCTCGGGCTAAGATTATGGTTCGGCTATGGGTTCGTTCGTAGGCTGTGTTAGCTAGGCAGAACAGTATGGAAGATACTAGTCCGTGGGCAATTATTAAAATAATTGCGCCTGAGAATCCTCATGGGGTTTGAATTAGGATCCCCCCCGCTACAAGTCCTATGTGGCTTACTGATGAGTAGGCAATTAGTGACTTAAGGTCTGTCTGTCGTAAACAAATCGACCCTGTTATAATAATGCCTCATAATGCCAGAATAATAAAGGGGTATACTAGTTCTTTTGATAGTGGCTCTAGTGTGACTATAATTCGTATTATACCGTACCCCCCTAGTTTTAATAAAACTGCTGCTAGTACCATGGATCCTGCAACAGGGGCTTCTACGTGTGCCTTTGGAAGTCAAAGGTGGACGCCGTATAGTGGTATTTTCACTAGAAATGCGATTAGGCAGCCGGCCCACCAGATTTTATAGCCTCAGGAGTCTAGTAGAATGGGCTGAGAATATTGTATTACTACTATAGATAGTGTCCCTGTGGAGTTTTGAAGTATAAGGAGGGCCACTAAAAGTGGTAGGGAGCCTGCTAATGTATAGAATAGAAAATAAGTTCCTGCGTTTAATCGTTCTGTCTGGTTTCCTCAGCGAGTGATAATTATCAAGGTTGGAATTAAGGTAGCTTCAAATATGACATAGAATATAATGATTTCTGTTGCGCCGAATGCTATAATTAATAGGGTCTGTAGTGAGGCTAAAAGTGTGAGGTAGAGACGTTGTCGGTTAATAGGTTCTGGGTTGATGTGGTTTTGGCTGGCCAAGATTATTAATGGTAGGAGTCAGCATGTTAGTACTAACAGCGGGATTGATAAGGGGTCTGTGGCCATATATGAGTTAATTGTGGTTCAGCCAGTCTCTGATGATCACTTTACTCATGTAAAGCTAATTAATGCAATTGAAAAGCTATGGTAGGTTGTGGCAGTTCATAGTCATTTGGGGGAGGCTAATCAGATTGTTGGGAATAGCATTATTGTTGGGATTAGTACTTTTAGCATTGTAGAAGATTAAGGTTTTGTAGGCGATCGGTGCCATGAGTTCGGGCTGTGGCGACTAAGAGTGCAAGGCCTGTACTTGCTTCACAGGCGGAAAAAGCTAGTAGGAGTATAGGGGCAGTGGAAAAGCTTGTTGATTCGAATTGTAGTGCTCACAGGGCTAGCGCAATGAATAGAGATAATATTATGCCTTCTAGGCATAAGAGTGCAGATAGCAGGTGGGTACGGTGGAATGCTAAGCCCGCTAATCCTAGGATGAATGCTGAACTGAAACTGAACTGAGTCGGTGTCATAAGGGGGCCGTGGACTTAAACCACGATTTTCTGAGCCGAAATCAGAGGTCTTGTTTTGGACTAACTCCCTATTCTGCTCATTCTAATCCTCCTTGGGTTCACTCATAAACTAGTCCAAGGGTTAATAAAATAAGGACTGTAGTTGCTCAAAAGAATGTTCCTGTGGGGTTGTGGAGTTGATCTCCTCAGGGTAAGGGGAGGAGGAGGGCAATTTCTAGGTCAAATAAAAGGAATAGAATAGCGACTAAAAAGAATCGTAAGGAGAAGGGCAGTCGGGCAGATCCTAAGGGATCAAATCCGCATTCGTAGGGGGACAATTTTTCTGCATCTGGGTTTATTTGCGGGAGTCAAAATGAGACGATGGCTAGAATTGAGGATAGGGCTACTGTAATAGTAAGGATAGTTATAACTAGATTCATTATCTTTCCCTGGGGTTTAACCAAGACTAAATGATTGGAAGTCACTTGTACTAATTTAATACTAGAAAGATATGAGCCTCATCAGTAGATGGATACGTAAAGGAATAGTCAGACTACATCAACAAAGTGTCAATATCAGGCGGCAGCTTCGAAGCCGAAGTGATGCTCAGATGTAAAGTGGTATTGGATTTGGCGGAGTAGGCAAACGGCCAGGAAGGTTGATCCAATAATTACGTGTAGTCCGTGGAATCCAGTGGCTACAAAGAATGTAGCACCATAGACCCCATCTGCAATTGTGAAAGGGGCTTCATAGTATTCTATAGCTTGTAAGGCAGTGAAATACATTCCTAGTAAAATTGTAAGTGCAAGGGACTGAATAGCTTGTTTTCGTTCACCTTCTATGATGCTGTGGTGGGCTCATGTTACTGTTACTCCAGACGCTAGTAACACTGCTGTATTAAGCAGAGGAACCTCAAACGGGTCTAGAGTGGTAATTCCTGTTGGGGGTCAGCACCCTCCCAGTTCAGGTGTTGGTGCCAGGCTTGAGTGATAGAAGGCTCAGAAGAATCCAAGAAAAAAGAAAACTTCTGAGGTGATAAATAGAATCATGCCATAGCGTAGGCCTTTTTGTACCGGGGGTGTGTGGTGGCCTTGGAAGGTGCCTTCTCGGATGATATCTCGTCATCATTGAAGCATCGTAAGAAGTAGTAGAATTAATCCAAGAGTTATTAATGTTATTGAGTGGAAGTGGAATCAGATTGCTAGGCCGGATGTCATTAATAGAGCACCAACGGCTCCGGTTAGTGGTCATGGGCTGGGGTCGACTATGTGAAATGCGTGTGCTTGGTGTGCCATTAGACGTTTTCTTGTAAATAGAGGCTTAGCAGAAGCACGAATACGTAAGCCTGAATCATTGCAACTGCAACTTCTAGAAGTGTTAGAAGGAATAGGACGGCAGCGGTTAAGACCGCCACTGTCGGCATAATGGGTAATAACACGAAGATAGCTGTGGCAATCAATTGAATCAGTAGGTGACCTGCGGTTAAGTTAGCTGTGAGTCGTACGCCAAGGGCTAAGGGTCGGATAAATAGGCTAATTGTTTCGATGACAATGAGCACTGGAATTAGTAGGACAGGGGTTCCTTCTGGAAGAAGATGTCCTAGGGCTGCTGTTGGTTGGTTCCGCATACCAATAATGACTGTGGCAAGTCACAGTGGTACGGCAAGTCCCATATTTAGAGACAGCTGCGTGGTAGGTGTAAAGGTGTATGGAAGAAGGCCTAGTATATTAATGGTTATAAGAAATACCATTAATGAAGCAAATAGGAGGGCTCATTTATGTCCTCCTACATTTAGTGGCAGTAAAAGTTGATTAATAAAGCGGGTAATAAATCATGTTTGAAGGGTAATGAGTCGGTTATTTAGTCATCGAGATGGAGGAGTTGGGAATAGTACTCAAGGTAGTGCAATAGCGACAGCAATAAGGGGGATGCCGAGGAAGGATGGGCTTGCGAATTGGTCGAAGAAGCTTGTTATCATGGTCAGTTTCAAGGCTCAGTTTTGTGTTTTTCTTCGCTCATAGGGGCGGGTTCGTTTGGTATCGTGTGGCCTAAAATTTTTGTAGGGATGATGGTAAGGAAAATAATTCATGAGAATACTAGAATAGCAAATCAGGGGTTGGGGTTTAGCTGGGGCATGTCACTAGAGGTGGTCGGTAGTCACCAAACTTTGGCTTAAAAGGCCAACGCTTTGTCCAATAATTAGCTTTCTAGTGAAGCGTCTTCTAACATTAATGAGGATCAGCTTTCAAAGTGTTCTAGTGGGACGGCCTCGACTACAATTGGCATAAAGCTATGATTAGCACCACAGATTTCAGAGCATTGACCATAGAATACCCCTGGTCGTGAGGCAATAAAGGCAGTTTGGTTAAGACGCCCAGGTACGGCATCCATTTTTACCCCTAAAGATGGGACGGCTCAAGAGTGGAGTACATCTTCAGCAGAAACTAGAACTCGAATTGGTGATTCTATTGGAATTACCATTCGGTGGTCTGTTTCTAGCAGTCGAAATTGGCCCGGTGTAAGGTCTTGTGTTGGAACTATATATGAGTCAAAGCCTAGGTCTTCATAGTCTGTATATTCGTAGCTTCAGTATCATTGATGTCCTATGGCTTTAATTGTTAGGTGGGGGTCATTAATTTCATCTATAAGATATAGGATTCGGAGGGATGGCAGAGCAATCAGAACTAGGATTACAGCTGGTAAAACAGTTCATACAATTTCAATTTCTTGGGAATCTAGAATATACTTATTTGTGAGTTTGGTTGAAACCATAGCAATAATAATATAAAGTACTAGGGTACTGATTAGGAATACGATTATTAGGGCGTGGTCGTGGAAGTGAAGAAGTTCTTCTATTACAGGGGATGCTGCGTCTTGGAATCCTAGTTGTGTGGGGTGTGCCATTAAGCCTTGGGTTTAAGACATACAGGGGTTTAACCTGTAATACCACCTTGACAAGGTGGTGTAATTTACATTTTACTAATGTCTTTAGAAGAAAGTGACAGAGTGGTTATGTGACTGGCTTGAAACCAGTATACGGGGGTTCAATTCCTTCCTTTCTCGTTAGTTTGATTGAACTCGTACAAATGCAGGTTCTTCAAATGTGTGGTAAGGTGGTGGGCAGCCGTGAAGTCACTCTACATTTGTTGTAGTTAATTCTACTGAGGAGACTTCTCGTTTGGCGGCGAAGGCCTCTCATAGGATAAATAGGAACATAATTACTGCGACTAAGGAGATGAGTGACCCAATAGAGGAGACAGTATTTCATAGGGCGTAGGCATCAGGATAATCAGAGTACCGTCGTGGCATTCCGGCTAGGCCTAGGAAGTGCTGAGGGAAGAACGTTAGGTTTACACCAATAAATATTACACCAAAGTGAATTTTTGTTCAAGTGTCGTTTAAGGTATATCCAGAGAATAGTGGGAACCAGTGAACAAAGGCCGCCATAATAGCGAACACGGCCCCTATTGATAGTACGTAGTGGAAGTGTGCAACTACATAATATGTGTCATGAAGGACAATGTCTAGTGATGAATTAGCTAGGACAATACCTGTTAGGCCCCCGACTGTAAAGAGGAAAATAAACCCCAGGGCTCATAGCATAGGCGTGTCTCATTTAATAGAGCCCCCATGTAGTGTGGCGAGTCAACTAAATACTTTTACACCTGTTGGGATGGCAATAATTATTGTTGCGGATGTAAAGTAGGCACGGGTGTCTACGTCTATCCCGACAGTGAACATGTGATGGGCTCACACAATGAAACCAAGTAGGCCAATAGCCATCATGGCTCAGACCATGCCCATATAACCAAATGGTTCTTTTTTACCAGCGTAGTAGGCTACGACGTGTGAAATAATACCAAACCCGGGCAGGATGAGAATGTAGACTTCTGGGTGTCCAAAGAATCAAAATAGGTGTTGATATAAAATTGGGTCTCCTCCTCCTGCTGGGTCAAAGAATGTAGTATTAAGATTTCGGTCTGTGAGAAGTATTGTAATGCCAGCGGCTAGGACGGGCAATGATAGGAGAAGGAGCACGGCTGTTACAAGTACGGCTCACACGAACAGGGGTGTTTGATACTGGGAAATAGCTGGGGGTTTTATATTAATAGTAGTAGTGATGAAATTAATTGCCCCTAAAATTGATGAGACACCTGCCAAGTGTAATGAAAAAATAGTAAGGTCTACGGATGCTCCGGCATGGGCAAGATTGCCTGCAAGTGGGGGGTAAACCGTTCAGCCCGTTCCAGCGCCGGCCTCTACACCAGAGGAGGCCAGTAGAAGCAGGAAGGATGGGGGGAGAAGTCAGAAGCTTATATTATTCATTCGTGGGAATGCCATATCAGGTGCTCCGATCATTAGTGGAACCAGTCAGTTTCCAAATCCTCCAATGAGAATTGGCATTACTATAAAGAAAATCATTACGAAGGCGTGGGCAGTGACGATGACATTATAAATTTGATCATCGCCTAGAAGTGATCCGGGTTGGCTGAGTTCAGCTCGAATTAAGAGGCTTAAGGCAGTCCCAACTATTCCGGCTCAGGCACCAAATACAAGATAAAGGGTACCAATGTCTTTGTGGTTTGTAGAAAAGAATCAGCGCGTAATTGCCACAGGTAGGGTAGCCGAGGTAGGCGGTGGGTTGTAGCCCCGAAGACAGAGGTTTGAGTCCTCTCCCTATCACCAGCCTTGTGGTGAAGAAACATATTGAATTGCAAATTCAAAGACGTAGAGTAATACTCTGCCGGGGCTTTTCCCGCCTTTGAGACTAACAGGCGGGAAAGTAGATGGATGCCCGCTGGTTTGGGCGCTTAGCTGTTAACTAAGAGTTTGTAGGATCGAGGCCTTCCCATCTAGTAAGGCCTTAGTTTAATAAAAACATTTGATTTGCATTCAGAAGATGCGAGATAAACTCTTGTGGGTCTTAATCAAGGATTAGAAGATTCTCACTTCTACTTAGAGCTTTGAAGGCTCTTGGTCTGATGTTATCCTAAATCCTTTAAGTGGCTAATATCAGAATAGCCGGGGTTACGGGTAAAAGGCCCAGGGCAACTGTGGTAGAGATGGTTAGTGGTAAAGAGGTTTGAGTTGTTTGTGCCCGTCAGGGGGTGGTTGAGTTAGTTGTGTTAGGGGAGATTGTGAGTGTTATTGCGTAGCAGAGTCGGAGATAAAAATACAGGCTGAGGAGGGCGGCGAGGGCCATGATTGTAGCGGTAAGGGGAAGATTTTGTTTTGTCAGTTCTTGGAGAATTAGTCATTTTGGTATAAAGCCTGTTAAAGGGGGAAGGCCTCCTAGTGAAAGTAGTACAAGGGCAGTAGTTGCTGTTAGGATGGGGCTATTTGATCAGGCTATCGCAAGGGTATTGATTTTTGTGGCGGAAGATACTTTCAGGGTGAGAAATGCTGCTGAGGTCATGAAGATGTAGGTGCCTAGTGCTAGGAGTGTTAGTTGGGGAGCATATTGTACAATAATAATTATTCAGCCTATGTGTGCAATGGACGAATAAGCCAAAATTTTACGTAGTTGGGTTTGATTTAATCCCCCTCATCCACCCGCTAGGGTGGATATAAGTCCTAGAGAAGTTAGAAGGGCTGGGTCGATGGTTTGGGCTGTTTGGATGATGAGGGCAAAGGGGGCTAGTTTTTGTCAGGTAGATAAAATTAAGCCGGTCAATAGGTCTAATCCTTGTAGCACTTCTGGTATTCAGAAATGTATGGGTGCTAGTCCAATTTTGAGTGCTAGAGCAATAATTACTATTGTGCTGGCAATGGGGCTTGAAATATTATTAATATCTCACTCTCCCGTAATTCAGGCATTTGTTGTACTTGCGAATAGAATTATTGCTGCTGCTGTTGCTTGGGTTAGAAAGTATTTTGTGGCAGCTTCTACTGCTCGAGGGTGATGATGTTGTGCTATAAGGGGGATAATTGCCAGGGTATTAATTTCTAATCCTATTCAGGCTAATAGTCAATGGGAGCTGGCGAAAGTTATGGTAGTCCCTAAACCGAGGCTAGATAACAAAATTATTAATACATAAGGGTTCATTGATGGAGGAGGGATTTTAACCGTCATGTCCGGGGTATGGGCCCGGAAGCTTATTTAGCTGACCCCATCTTAGAAAGTGGTGTAGAGGAAGCACTAAGAGTTTTGATCTCTTGGGCATGGGTTCGACCCCCTTCTTTCTAAGAACTGAGGGGACTTTAACCCCTATTAGCCACTCTATCAAAGTGGTCCTTGGGCTTTCAGGCACAGTTCCTAAACTATAGTTGTGGGGGCAGGCCTGCTAGTGCGACCGGAAGGGCGACGTGTCATAGTACAAGGGCTAGTGTGAGGGGAAGGAAATTTTTTCACACGAGGTGTATTAGCTGGTCGTATCGGAAACGTGGGTAGGAGGCTCGTACCCACAGGAATACCACGGATAGGAGGGCAGCTTTGGTTATGAGGCTAATTGTTGTTAGTTCGGGTATGTTTGGGAAGTGGGATGCTCCTAGGAATAGTACGGCAGACAGGGTATTTATTAGTAAAATGTTAGCGTATTCGGCTAGGAAAAACAGGGCGAAGGGTCCACCAGCGTATTCTACATTAAACCCTGATACTAGTTCTGATTCCCCCTCTGTTAGGTCAAATGGTGCCCGGTTTGTTTCAGCTAGGGTTGAGATATATCATATTGCTGCTAAAGGTCAAGCGGGGGCTAGTAATCAGACACTTTCTTGGGTGGTGTTAAATGTTTGCAGGGTGTATCCTCCTGAAAAGATAATTACGGAGAGGAGAATCAGCCCTAGGCTTACTTCGTATGAGATTGTTTGGGCTACTGCCCGTAAGGCTCCAATAAGGGCATATTTTGAATTTGAAGCTCATCCTGAGCCTAGAATAGAGTAGACCGCCAGACTTGATATAGCTAGAATAAATAGGATTCCCAGGTTTAGGTCAATGATGGGGTATGGCATGGGTATTGGTGCTCATAGTGTGAGGGCCAGGGTTAGTGCAAGGATGGGGGTTAGTAAGAATAGAAGGGGGGATGATGTAGAGGGCCGGACGGGTTCTTTAATAAATAGTTTAATCCCATCAGCAATAGGTTGTAGTAATCCGTAGGGTCCGACTACGTTAGGGCCTTTTCGTAGTTGCATATACCCTAGTACTTTTCGTTCGAGGAGGGTTAGAAAAGCTACAGCTAGCAGGACGGGCACAATGTAGGCTAGTGGATTAATCAGGTGGTTTATTAAAGTGTTTAGCATAACTGGGAAGAGGATTTGAACCTCTGGTGTAAAGGGCTTAGGCCTTTCGCAATTAACCATGCTCTGCCACCCCAGTATGCCCTTATTTTGGGCGGTAGGGGTTTTGGCCCTCCCTTTACTTAATTTATTTGTTTTCATTAATTAGGGGGGGGGCGTGCTTTAAGCATGGGCCCCTCTTTTCCGATCCTTTCGTACTAGGAAAAGTAGCGCTACAGATAGAAACTGACCTGGATTACTCCGGTCTGAACTCAGATCACGTAGGACTTTAATCGTTGAACAAACGAACCCTTAATAGCGGCTGCGCCATTAGGATGTCCTGATCCAACATCGAGGTCGTAAACCCCCTCGTCGATATGGACTCTGGGAGAGGATTGCGCTGTTATCCCTAGGGTAACTTGGTTCGTTGATCGGCTGTAAGGCCGGATCATTATTGGTCAGATGTTCTGCGGCTTAGAGATGTTTCTCTTAGTTTTAGGGGTTTAGCCCATTCCACTCGGAGGCTGGTTTTTCCTCCGTGGTCGCCCCAACCGAAGGTAAAGTTTTATTTTCCACTAAGTTCTTGCTTTTTGTTGAGTTGCTTAACGTGGTTAAATTTGTACCTTAAGCTCCAAAGGGTCTTCTCGTCTTGTAGAATTATACCCGCTTCTGCACGGATAGATCAATTTCACTGACTGGAGGGGGGAGACAGTTAAGCCCTCGTTTGGCCATTCATACAGGTCTCTATTTAAAAGACAAGTGATTGCGCTACCTTTGCACGGTCAAAATACCGCGGCCGTTGAACTTGTAGTCACTGGGCAGGCTGGACCTCCTATACTTAGTTGGTTGCAGGAGGCGATGTTTTTGGTAAACAGGCGAGGCTTGTGTTTGCCGAGTTCCTTCCCTCTCTTTTAGTCTTTCCTTTATAAATAGCACTCCTGTGTGGGGTTAACGATTCGTAGTTGTGGGTTTTTCTTGGTTTTTGTATTATCCACAGTGCCCTCTTGGGTTGGGTTCGTTATTTTCCAGTGGTTTGTCCGATCTGGTTTACACTTGTGCTTGGAGAAGAGCAGTCTTCTTGTTACTCATTTTAGCATAATTTCTTCCATGGTGGCATGGAGAAGCCTGATATTGTTAGGGGAGTAAGATTGTTTATCGGTATAATAAACTTTATACTGTCTGAGCTTTAACGCTTTCTGTCTAGATGGCTGCTTCTAAGCCCACTAAAATAGTTTGTTTTAAGTAATATGATCTTTATCCTCCTGTTAAGGTTGTGTCCTTTGTTAAAGGGGCTGTACCCCCTTTAACTAACTCCCGCATGTTTCCCTGAGGGTCACCTTAGAAGGCATGTTTTTGGTTTGGGGCGTGCGGGGCTGAACTTTTATCCATTTCTCAGGCAACCAGCTATCACCAGGTTCGGTAGGTCTGTCACTTCTACCCGGAGCTCTTCCCACTCTTTTGCCACAGAGACGGGTTAGCCCTAAAATTACATAGGCTGTCTCGGGGTAGCTCACCTGGTTTCGGGGTTTCAAACTAAAGGACTCTTTGCTTGAGTATACTGGCTAAATCATGATGCAAAAGGTACAAGGTTTAATCTTTGTTTTTTGGTGCTTATATGGTTTGTTTCATTTCTCTTTCAGCTTTCCCTTGCGGTACTTTTTCTATTGCTCTAGGTTGAACCTTTTCTGTCTCCCATACTCAGGTAAAAAAATGGTTTAATTTTTGGTTTTAGGCTATGTTTTGTTATAGACATTGTTGGGTTAAAATTAGTGATTAGGCTAGCTGTTTGGCTCAGGGTGATCCAATTTGCATGGATGTCTTCTCGGTGTAAGTGAGATGCTTAACTAACTCAGCCACGCCCTGTGTTTAATCCAAGTGCACCTTCCGGTACACTTACCATGTTACGACTTGCCTCCCCTTGTCGGTGCTTTAATATTATATATATATGTTATGCGTGGTTGACAGGGGAGAGTGACGGGCGGTGTGTACGCGCCTTAGAGCCGGGTTCAAAAGGACACTCTGCTTCCTTTTTACTACTAAATCCTCCTTCAAGCACTATTTCATGTTGCAAATCCGTAGTGTTCTGGTATTAGAAAATGTAGCCCATTTCTTCCCGCTTCGTACGCTACACCTCGACCTGACGTTCTGGGTTGTGCCCATTTTGCTTACTTTTATTGCCTTCACAGGGTAAGCTGGCGACGGCGGTATATAGGCTGGGGTGGCTAGAAGTGGTGAGGTTTAACGGGGGTTATCGGTTCTAGAACAGGCTCCTCTAGGGGGGTCTAAGGCACCGTCAGGTCCTTTGGGTTTCAAGCTGATGCTCGTAGTACCCGGGCGGACGTCAAGCAGTAGGTGGACGTCTAGGTTTACGGCTGAGCATAGTGGGGTATCTAATCCCAGTTTGTTCCTCAGCTTTCGTGGGGTCAGGTCGGTTATATTAAAGCTACTTTCGTGGGATTGGGCTTCGGACACCTAGAAGCGTATGACGGCCAGGGGGCCATTTGGCTTTATTATTCTATATTCCTTAACCACCCTTTACGCCGTGATATTATCAACTGGGGCCTATCGTTTAACCGCGGTGGCTGGCACGAGTTTTACCGGCCCTCTTAGCCCTGACTGAGTCAAGTTTTCACTTATGGCTTAATGTTTATCACTGCTGAATTCCCTTGGGGGTGTGGCTTGGCTAGGCGTCATGGGCTAAAATTTGTGCCTGATGCCCGCTCCTTGTCCCCGGGCAGGGGATTGAGGGCATACTCACAGGGCTGCGGAGACTTGCATGTGTAAATTGGGCTAAAGCTGATAATAAGGTCGGGACCATGCCTTTGTGCATGCGGAGCTTCTTAGGGCTCATCTTAACATCTTCAGTGTTATGCTTTATATTAAGCTACGCTAGC